ATGAATTCTCTTTTGAACGCACACGAGGAACTGATTTAGAAAGTCAAGCAAAATCTTTTAAATTTGTATTCAATGTAATTTCAACTGATCCAAATGATCTAACAACAATTAGAAGTGAATTTACTGGAATGGACGAAATCGGTAAAAAGGTTCCTCGACGGTCATACGAATTGACAGATTTTTGGGAAGAGGAGGAGGACGAAGAAAATAAAGAAGAGGAAAAAAAAAATGAAATTCGTCCAAGAAAAGGCAAATGGGTCATAATTTATACTGATAGCGATCAGAATACTACTGCTAATAATACTAGTACTAATAATACTAGTGCTGATAATGCTAGTACTAATAATGCTAGTACTAATAATGCTAGTACGAGTGATGAAGAAGAGGAAGAAGAGATATCTTTGATACGTTACTCACAGCAATCAGATTTTTCTCGGGAGATGATCCCAGGATCCATGCGTGCTCAAAGACGTAAAATAGTTATTTGGGAACCGTTTCAAGCAAATGTGCATTCTCCACTTTTTTTGGATCGAATATACAAAACACTTTTTTTTCCGTTTTTTGATATCTATGAAATGATGAATTTCATTTTTGGAAATTGGGTAAGGAGAAAACCAGAATTACAAAATTCTTATTTTTGGGAGGAAGAGATACAAGAAAATGAGAAAACAAACGAAAAAGAAAATGAACGAATAGCAATAGCAGAAGCTTGGGATACGTTTTCATTTACTCAAGGAATAAGAGGTTTAATGCTAATAACTCAATCTTTTCTTAGAAAATATGTTATATTACCCTTATTGATAATAACTAAAAATATTGGTCGTATGTTATTATTGCAATTCCCCGAGTGGTACGACGATTGGAAAGAATGGAATAAAGAAATGCATGTTAAATGTACCTATAATGGTGTTCAATTATCAGAAACGGAATTTCCCCAAGATTGGTTAATAGACGGTATTCAGATAAAGATTCTATTTCCTTTCCGTCTGAAACCTTGGCGAAGATCTAAGATACAATCTCATCATAAAGATAATTTTTGTTTTTTAACAGTCTGGGGAAGAGAATCGGAACTACCTTTTGGATCTCCTCGAGAACGGCCTTCTTTTTTTGAACCCATTTTTAAAGAACTCGAAAAAAAATTGAGAAAAGTGAAAAGGGAATTTTCTCAAGTTATAAAAATTTGCAAAGAAAGAATAAAAGGGTTTCTAAAAGTTTCAAAAGAACAAACAAGATGGATAGTTCTAGTTATAAACCAAATAATGAAAGAACTTGAAAAACTAAACTCTATTTTCCTATTGAAATTGAGAAAGGTAAAAGTATATGAACAGAATGAAAACGGAAAAGATTTAAAAGAAAATAAAATAAATAATAAGATTATGCACGAATCGACCGTTCGAATCCGACCCATGAATTGGGTAAATGAAAATTATTCACTCATAGAAAGAAAAATGAAAGACCTTGCTAATAATACAATCACAATTAAGACACAAATAGAAGGAATTACAAAAGACAAGAAAAAAATAGTTCGAACTTATGATGATAAAGAATCGGAATCACAGAAATATATTTGGCAAATATTCAAAAGAAAAAATATCCGATTAATACGTAAATCTCATTATTTTATGAAATCTTTGATTGAAAAAATATACATGGGTATATTACTATATATCATTAAGAGTCCTAGAATCAATGCACAACTTTTCTTTGAATTAACAAAAAAAATTATCAATAAATACATTTACAACGATCAAACAAATCAAGACGGAATTGATAAAAAAAATAAAAATGCAATGAACTTCATTTTGGCTATAAGAAAGTCGTTTTCTAATACTAATATTAGTAATAATAATTCTAATATTTATTGTGACTTATCTTCTTTATCTCAAGCCTATGTATTTTACAAATTATCCCAAAATCAATTACTTAATGAGTATGACTTGAGATCTGTACTTCACTATCGCGGTACCCATTCTTTTCTTAGGGATATAATCAAGGATTATTGTACGATACGAGGAATATTTGATTCAAAATTAAAGCATAAGCAAATTCATAAGTATGGAATGAATAATTGGAAAAACTGGTTAAGGGGGCATTATCAATACAATTTATCTCGGGCCAAGTGGTCCCGCTTAGTACCGAAAAAATGGCGAAATAGACTCAATCGGCATCGTCGGATTCAAAAGAAAGACTCAATTAAATTGGGTTTATATAAAAAAGAAAAAGACCAATTAATACATTACACGAAACAAAATTACCATGCAATGGATTTAGTAATGAGTCAAAAAGACAAATTGACAAAAGATTATGGATATGATCTTTTGTCATATAAATATATAAATTATGGAGATATGAAAGACTCATATACTTATGGATCAACACTCCAAGTAGAGGACCGAAAAATTTCATATAATTTCAATACACCAAAACCCAAGTCGTTTCATGGATTGATAAGTACATCTATTAGTGATTATCTAGAAAAAAGATCTATTATTGATACAGACAAAATTTTTGATAGAAAATTTTTTGATTGTAGAATTCTCAATTTTTTTTTAGAAAAAAATGGAGATATTGAGGCCCGGACCTATATGCATATCGGCAAAAAGATTTATAAAAATGTAAAAACTGAAGCTAAAAATTCTCAAAAATTTGAAAAGGGAGATCTTTTTTCTTTTACAATTCATCACAAAATCAATCCATCCAATCAAAAAAAATACTTTTTTGATTGGATGGGAATGAATCAAGAAGGGTTATATCGTACCATATCAAATATAGACCCTTGGTTTTTTCCAGAATTTGTCTTACTTTTTGATGCATATAAGATGAAACCGTGGATCATACCAATCAAATTACTTATTTTTCATTTTCATAGAAATGGAAATATTAGTCAAAGTGAAAAGATCGAAGTAAATCAAAAAAACAAATTGGAATTAGAAAATTCCAACAAAAAAAAAAACAAACAACAAGACCAAGGAGATCTTGTATCAGATCTAGGAAAAAAAAAGAAAAAAAAAGATGTTGAAGAAGATGACACAGAAACAGACATTAAAAAGTATAGAAAGAAAAAAAAAATGAAAAGCAAGAAAGAAGCAGAACTGGAATTCTTCTTGAAAAAATATTTTCTTTTTCAATTAAGATGGTATGAGTCCTTTAATGAAAGAATAATCAATAATATCAAGGTATATTGTCTTCTACTTAGACTGATGGATCCAACGGAAATTGCTATATCCTCAATTCAAAGAGGGGAGATGCGTCTGGATGTAATGTTGATTACGAAAGATCTAACTTTTACAGAATTGGTAAAAAAAGGAATATTTATTATAGAACCGCTTCGTTTATCTATGAAAAGAGACGGAAAACATATTATATATCAGACCATAGGTATTTCATTGGTTGATAAGGATAAAGACCAAACTAATAGAAAATGCGGAATAAAAATAAAAAATCTATATGTTAATAAGAATAATTTTGCTGGATCCGCTGGACGACACAACAATATACTTGTGAATAGAAACAAAAATAATTATGATTTACTTGTTCCTGAAAATATTCTATCTACCCGGCGTCGTAGAGAATTTAGAATTCTAGTTTATTTCAATTCCCGAAATTGGAATGTTGTGGATATAAATCCAATATTTTGCAATCAAAATAAAATAAAAAACTGTGAACAATTTTTGAATCAGGAAAAGCATCTAAATACAGATGCAAATAAATTCATTAAATTCAAATTGTTTCTTTGGCCGAATTATCGATTAGAGGATTTAGCTTGTATGAACCGCTATTGGTTTGATACCAACAACGGCAGTCATTTCAGTATGTCAAGAATATATATGTATCCACGATTCAGAATTATTTAAATTTAATAGTATATTTCCTATATATCGCATAGCCTATTCAATATATAAAAGCCGAAAGATATATGCCCGCACTATATTACATTCTGGTACATGATATCGATTTAATTACATATCAATTTCATGAATGCAAAAATGTGTCATTTCTTTCTATCCAAATCAAATTGCAAATTTGATTTGGATAGAAAGAAATTTAAATAAATTTACTATGTTTATGTTACGTATATGAAAAATCCAAAATTTTTGTGTACTAAATTAAAATAATTGGTATTGGTATAGTATAATAGTAATAATTATTATTTTTCCTGATCGGTAAAATTTACAGAAAAAAAAAAAAAGAAAAAAATTGTTTTTTATGGTCAAAAATTCATTCATATCAGTTATTTCACAAGAAAAGGAAAAAAATTGTGGATCTGTTGAATTTCAAGTATTCATTTTCACCAATAAGATACGCAGACTTACTTCCCATTTGGAATTACATAAAAGAGATTTTTTATCGCAAAAGGGTCTACGAAAAATTCTGGGAAGACGTCAACGATTGCTGGATTATTTGTCAAAGAAAAATAGAGTACGTTATAAGAAATTAATTAGTCAGTTGGGTATTCGGGAATCAAAAACTCGTTGATTTGAAGATTGGTTTGAATTTTTTTTCTTTAGTTAAGTTATAAGTTAATAGTAATTATTAGATTTTTCATTTTGATGAAACTCATTTTGAAAAATTCATGGAATAATGAATTAAGGAAGAAAGGATATGGCTGTACCGGCTACAAGAAAAGATCTTATGGTAGTTAATATGGGTCCTCACCACCCATCAATGCATGGGGTTCTTCGACTGATTGTTACTCTAGATGGGGAAGACGTTATTGACTGTGAACCCATATTAGGCTATTTACACAGAGGGATGGAAAAAATAGCAGAAAATCGAACAATTATACAATATTTGCCTTATGTAACACGGTGGGATTATTTAGCCACTATGTTCACAGAAGCAATAACAGTGAATGCACCAGAACGATTGGAAAGTGTTCAAGTACCTAAAAGAGCCAGTTACATTAGAGTAATTATGCTGGAACTGAGTCGTATAGCTTCTCATTTATTATGGCTTGGCCCTTTTATGGCAGATATCGGTGCACAGACTCCCTTTTTCTATATTTTCAGAGAAAGGGAATTGTTATATGATCTATTCGAAGCCGCTACAGGTATGCGAATGATGCATAATTATTTCCGTATCGGGGGAGTCGCTGCTGATTTACCTTATGGCTGGATAGATAAATGTTTGGATTTCTGTGATTATTTTTTAACGGAAATTGTTGAATATGAAAAACTTATTACACGGAATCCCATTTTTTTGGAACGAGTTGAGGGAGTGGGGATTATTGGTGGAGAGGAAGCAATAAATTGGGGTTTATCAGGACCGATGTTACGAGCTTCCGGAATCCAATGGGATCTTCGTAAAGTTGATCAGTATGAGTGTTACAATAAATTCAATTGGGAAGTTCAATGGCAAAAAGAAGGAGATTCCCTAGCTCGTTATTTAGTGCGAATCGGTGAAATGAAGGAATCCATAAAAATTATTCAACAGGCTCTGGAAGGAATTCCTGGGGGACCCTATGAGAATTTAGAAGTTCGACGTTTTGATAGAGCAAAAAATTCCGAATGGAATAATTTTGAATATAGATTTATCACTAAAAAACTTTCACCCAATTTTGAATTGTCAAAACAAGAACTTTATGTGAGAGTGGAAGCCCCAAAAGGAGAATTAGGAATTTATTTAATAGGAGATAATAGTGTTTTCCCCTGGAGATGGAAAATTCGTCCACCCGGTTTCATCAATTTGCAAATCCTCCCTCAACTAGTTAAAAGAATGAAATTGGCTGATATTATGACGATATTAGGTAGTATAGATATTATTATGGGAGAGGTTGATCGTTGAAATGATAATTGATACGACAGAAGTACAAGCTATCAATTCTTTTTCTAGATTGGAATCCTTAAAAGAAGTCTACGGACTCATATGGATCTTTGTTCCCATTTTTACCATTATATTGGGAATCACAATAGGGGTACTAGTAATTGTGTGGTTAGAAAGAGAAATATCTGCAGCAATACAACAACGTATTGGTCCTGAATATGCGGGCCCGTTGGGAATTCTTCAAGCTCTAGCAGATGGGATCAAATTACTTTTTAAAGAGGATCTTTTCCCATCTAGAGGAGATATTCGTTTGTTTAGCGTGGGGCCTTCTATAGCGGTGATATCAATTCTACTAAGTTATTTAGTAATTCCTTTTGGGTATCGCCTTATTTTAGCCGATCTCAGTATAGGTGTTTTTTTATGGATCTCCATTTCAAGTATTGCTCCCATTGGACTTCTTATGTCAGGATATGGATCGAATAATAAATATTCTTTTTTAGGTGGTCTACGAGCAGCCGCTCAATCTATTAGTTATGAAATACCATTAAGTCTATGTGTGTTATCAATATCTCTACGTGTGATTCGTTAGAACATGATTATTTTCCCTCCTCTCTAGAAATAAAGTAAAGAGGTTGAATATATTGAATGTATATTTTCATTTTTGATTCATCAATCATTAGTCGTTAGGGTTGATGAGTTAAATTAGATAGTCATATGAGTAAAATCAAACTGCTTATAAATTTGCAGTAAGAAGAGAAAATCTCATTCCCTATGTACAAGAATATAAACGTAAGCAATGTAAACTGTTTACCCCAAGATTGTGGAATTGTTTGACTAATTATCATATCTTGAAGCGGGTACAAAAGATCAACTGTATGGGCTTTCTATTATTATCTTGTATGTATTACCATACAGGGGATCAATCAAAAATCAGCGGACAGTTAGGAACACTAAGTTACACAAAAGATTCGTAATGAAGATAACGGAAAGGTATAAAAAAAGTCTTTTTTTTGCATAAATTTTTAGATAAAACGAATCATAATGTGGACTTTAAGTTGGTAGAAATGACCAAGCAGTACTTCCCCACGATTCCGATCTAGAGTATGCTCCTATTCACTGATTAAAGAAATGACTATCAAAAACGAATTAATTCTTTATGTATTTTAATTTTCAGAGTACCCCTTTTCTCTGAGAAAGAAGAACAGGAACAAAAGAAATGGAATGAAAAAAAAAATGGAATAAGAAAAATGAAGAAATACTAAATAAAAAATCTTTATTTAGTATTTCTTTTACCCATCCGCCTAATTCTTTCTTTTTATTTTTTATAGTCATTGATAGAACATATTTATTGATATAACGAGTATTTTATTGAAGGATTAAGTTATTACCTAACAAAGATAAATTGAAATTCTATAATGAATAAGATCAATTCGGAAGCTTCTTTTTTTATTTTTAGCAGACAGAATTTCATTGGTCTAATTTTTGATTCCCCGGTGTATATTGTATATTTACCATCCAAAGATGACAATAATACACAACAAGTCCTTACATTTATTTGTGGCCATAGAGGAGCCGTATGAAGCTGAGGTCTCATGTACGGTTTTGGAATAGCGGTGCGAACAGTGGTGTTATTATCGACTATGATTATCTAACAGTCTAAGTACAGTTGATATAGTTGAAGCACAGTCAAAATATGGTTTTTTGGGGTGGAATCTGTGGCGTCAGCCTATCGGGTTTGTAGTTTTTCTAATTTCTTCTCTAGCGGAATGTGAGAGATTACCCTTTGATCTACCAGAAGCGGAGGAGGAATTAGTAGCAGGTTATCAAACCGAATATTCGGGCATCAAATACGCTTTATTTTACCTTGCTTCTTACCTAAATTTATTAGTTTCTTCATTATTTATAACAGTTCTTTACTTAGGTGGGTGGAATTTATCTATTCCGTACATATCCATTCCGGAACTTTTTGGAATAAATAAAATGGATGGAGTTTTTGGAATGACAATTGGTATCTTTATCACATTATCTAAAGCTTATTTGTTTCTGTTCATTCCTATCGCAGCAAGATGGACTTTACCTAGGATGAGAATAGACCAGCTATTAAATCTTGGATGGAAATTTCTTTTACCTATTTCTCTGGGTAATCTATTATTGACAACTTCTTCCCAACTTGCTTCACTATAAATAATAGAATAGGATAATGATATTTTAGATTCATAGCCTATCTCGAACAAGAGAAAGGAACATTATAATTTATTCATGGATATTTACAATATGTTTCCCATGGTGACTGGGTTCATAAATTATGGCCAACAAACAATACGAGCCGCAAGGTACATTGGTCAAGGTTTCATAATTACCTTATCCCATACAAATCGTTTACCCGTAACTATTCAATATCCTTATGAAAAATCGATCATATCAGAGCGTTTCCGTGGTCGAATTCATTTCGAATTTGATAAATGTATTGCTTGTGAAGTATGTGTTCGTGTATGTCCCATAGATCTACCTGTTGTTGATTGGAGATTTGAAAAAGATATTAAAAAGAAACAATTGCTTAATTATAGTATTGATTTTGGGGTCTGTATATTTTGTGGTAATTGTGTCGAGTATTGTCCAACAAACTGTTTATCAATGACTGAAGAATATGAACTTTCTACTTATGATCGTCACGAATTGAATTATAATCAAATTGCTTTGGGCCGGTTACCAATGTCAGTAGTTGAAGATTACTCAATTCAAACAGTTATGAATTCAACTCAAATCAAAATGAACAAAGATAAATCTCTTGATTCAAGAACGATTACCGATTACTAATATTTTTTTGATATAAAGAATCCGAGCCTCCTTTATTTTGCTTGGTCATAAATTACAAATAATAACTATTGATTGTTGAGAATCACTCTTTCATTTAAACTGAGAATATGTTTTTCATCAGAATTTCGGAATATAAAATTCCGGTTATTCTTTTATTTCAGATAAAAAAAAAAAAAATAAGGGTAACACCTTTCTCTTTCCTGGACTATTTAGTAAGGTCATGAAATATTTCGACTTATTTATTTGTTATACATAATGGATTTACCTGGGCCAATACATGATATACTTGTAGTATTTCTGGGATCATTTCTTATATTAGGAGGTCTAGGAGTAGTATTAGTTACTAATCCAATTTATTCTGCCTTTTCCTTGGGATTGGTTCTTGTTTGTATATCCTTATTCTATATTCCATCAAACTCCTATTTTGTAGCTGCCGCACAACTCCTTATTTATGTGGGAGCCATAAATGTCTTAATCATATTTGCTGTTATGTTCATAAATGGTTCAGAATATTCCAATAATTCCTATCTTTGGACTGTTGGAGATGGGATCACTTCACTGGTTTGTACAAGTATTCTTTTTTCACTAATTACTACTATACTAGACACGTCATGGTACGGAATTGTTTGGACTACGAGATCAAACCAGATTATAGAGCAGGACCTTATAAGTAACGTTCAACAAATTGGAATTCATTTATCAACAGATTTTTATCTTCCATTTGAACTCATTTCTATAATTCTTTTAGTTTCTTTGATAGGTGCAATTACTATGGCTCGTCAATAATAAATACTTAGAATTAACAAAATTGTTAGAATTAGAAATTCTAAACCAAATGAAAAAAAAAAAATAAAGTTTTTACTTTAATCTACTATCACTACTTTCTTTTTTTCTGTAATTTCTCGGTTCTAATCAATCAAATTAGTTTAATTGTGTTCATATTGAAATGAATCGGGATTGATGAGGAATTAGTCAATGATGTTTGAACATGTACTTTTTTTGAGTGTCTATTTATTTTCTATCGGTATCTATGGATTGATCACAAGTCGAAACATGGTTAGAGCACTTATGTGTCTTGAGCTTATACTAAACTCGGTTAATATGAATCTCGTAACCTTTTCTGATATATTTGATAGTCGCCAATTAAAAGGAAACATTTTCTCAATCTTTGTTATAGCCATTGCGGCCGCGGAAGCAGCTATTGGGCTAGCTATTGTTTCGTCCATCCATCGTAACAGAAAATCAACTCGTATCAATCAATCGAATTTGTTGAATAATTAATCATAATTATCATATAAAAAATGATTTGATTATTTATTTCATTTTTTATTTTTATTTTTTATTTTATAGTAATATGTTATAGTAATATGGAAATATATTGCTATTGAAATATTTGCAATATTGACGATCCGTTGGCCAATATGAAGTCACATATGTGACTCGTATGATCATACTTGTCTTGTGTTGTTCAAGCGAAAATAAAAGTCTCTTGGTACTTTCTCATGAACAAATTTAGAAATAGATTAATTCTTAAGATTTTTTTTGATAAACCATTGATTCGTCTGGTGTCTACAATATAAATATATGATTCTTTTACTATCGATTTTACTTTAACCAGATCGAAAATTTTTTATGTTCAAAACTAGAATTTATATACCCAATGTCACATTCAGTAAAAATTTATGATACATGTATAGGGTGTACTCAATGTGTACGAGCCTGCCCCACAGATGTATTGGAAATGATACCTTGGGACGGATGTAAAGCTAAGCAAATTGCTTCCGCGCCAAGAACCGAGGACTGTGTAGGTTGTAAAAGATGTGAATCCGCCTGTCCAACAGACTTTTTGAGTGTCCGTGTTTATTTATGGCATGAAACAACTCGTAGCATGGGTCTATCTTATTGATACGTTATAAAAAACTCCACTTGAATCATTTGATTCCCTTTTACCGACAAAAGCCCGTACTCGAAAAAATAAAATATATTATTTCGAGCACGGGCTTTTTGGTCAAAACGTATCTTGTCTTTATCATGAGTTATTTCCCTTGGTTAACAATACTTGTAGTTTTGCCAATATTTTTGGGTTCTGCAATTTTCTTTCTCCCTCATAGGGGGAATAAGGTATTTAGATGGTATACTATATGTATATGCTTATTAGAACTCCTTCTAACAACCTATGTGTTTTGTTATCATTTCCAATTGGACGATCCATTAATTCAATTGGAAGAGGATTCTAAATGGATAAATATTTTTAATTTCCATTGGAGACTGGGAATTGATGGACTTTCCATAGGACCTATTTTACTGACAGGATTTATCACTACTTTAGCTACTTTAGCAGCTTGGCCTGTTACTCGAAATTCAAGATTGTTTTATTTTATGATGTTAGGAATGTATAGTGGCCAAATAGGATTATTTTCTTCTCGAGACCTTTTACTTTTTTTCATCATGTGGGAGTTAGAATTAATTCCTGTTTACTTACTTTTATCCATGTGGGGAGGAAAGAAACGTTTGTATTCGGCTACAAAGTTTATTTTGTACACTGCGGGGGGTTCTATTTTTCTCTTAATAGGAGTTTTAGGCATGGGTTTATACGGTTCTAATGAACCAACACTGGATTTTGAAAGATTAGCTAATCAGTCATACCCTGTGACATTGGAAATTTTATTATATTTGGGCTTCCTTATTGCTTATGCTGTCAAATCGCCGATTATACCCCTACACACATGGCTACCAGATACCCATGGAGAAGCACATTACAGTACATGTATGCTTCTAGCTGGAATCTTATTAAAAATGGGAGCATATGGATTGATTCGGATCAATATGGAATTATTACCACACGCCCATTCCATATTTTCTCCCTGGTTGGTGATAGTAGGAACAATGCAAATAATCTATGCAGCTTCAACTTCTCTTGGTCAACGCAATTTAAAAAAGAGAATAGCCTATTCTTCCGTATCTCACATGGGTTTCATAATTATAGGAATTGGTTCTATAACTGATATGGGACTCAACGGAGCCATTTTACAAATACTCTCTCATGGATTTATTGGTGCTGCACTTTTTTTCTTGGTAGGAACGAGTTGTGATAGAATACGTCTTGTTTCTCTCGATGAAATGGGGGGGATATCCATCCCAATGCCAAAAACATTTGCTATGTTTAGTAGTTTCTCGATGGCTTCTCTTGCATTGCCGGGAATGAGTGGTTTTGTTGCGGAATTAGTAGTATTTTTGGGGATAATTACGAGTCCAAAATATCTTTTAATGCAAAAAATTCCAATTATCCTTGTAATGGCAATTGGAATGATATTAACTCCTGTTTATTTATTATCTATGTTACGCCAGATGTTCTATGGATACAAACTATTCAATGTTCCAAACTTGAATTTTGTGGATTCTGGACCACGAGAATTATTTGTTTCGATCTGTATCTTTCTACCTGTAATAGGGATTGGTATTTATCCGGATTTCGTTCTTTCGCTATCGGTTGATAAGGTACAAGCTATCCTAGATAATTATTTTTGTAGATAGTTTTCATTACTGAGACAGAACGCAAAATCTTAGTTAGAATTTTTTAATTTTTTATTTAAGATTTTTGAAATAATTCGTTGTACAACGCAAAAAAATAAAGTGAATTCGAATTGTAATGAGATGTATCCCGAGTTTTTTTGAGAACCATTTGAATGGTTCTCAAAAAAACTTGCACAAACCTTCATTCATTATATATGGAACGATTTGTTATGTATTCCTCATGGCCTTTTTTTTATTCAATTAGGTGTCAATGTGAATGAACCATAACTATGTAGACCTATTCCTAATAGATTGATCCCAAAATAACATATCCAAATTATAAGAAATCCTATAGAAGCCACAAGTGCCGAATTTATACCTTGAAAATTTTGATTTGTTCTAGTATGTGAATAAATCGCGAAAATGGTCCAAGTAATAAATGCCCAAGTTTCCTTGGGGTCCCAATTCCAATAAGATCCCCAGGCCTCGTTAGCCCATACTGCTCCAGAAAGAATACCTATAGTTAAAAAGGTAAACCCTAAACTAATGACACGATAACTCCAATAATCCAAACGCCGAGTTAATTGATATTTGTAATAATTTCCAAATGAAAGAAAAGAAGTGTTTTTAAACATACTTCTTTTTTCATTTAGGTGTTTGATCTTGCAAAATAAAAATGACTTAATTAATATCAAGAAATTTTTGCTTTTACAAAAAAGATCGATGTTTTTTCGAAATGTAATGACTAGAAAAGCGACTGATAATAAGGACCCGCATAAAAGAGCTGCATAGCTCAATAACATCATACTTACGTGCATCATTAACCACTGAGATTGTAGAGCAGGTACTAATCTTGCCGATTGATGCATTTCACTTGAAAGACCTGATGTGGCGAAACCCTGGGTAAAAATGGCACTTGGGGCGGTTATTGCACTTAAATCATTTTTATGATTCCATATCTTGGAAATCATATGAATAATGGAAAAACTCCACGAAAGGAAGATTAATGACTCATATAAATTACTTAATGGAAAATGTCTCGAATAAATCCAACGAGTAACTAATAATCCTGTTATAGATAAAAAAGTAGTTATCATCCCCTTTTCCGACGAATCGCGTAACCCTATGATTTCCTGGACTAATAGGGTCGTCAAATGAATCGTAATAACAATGGAAATGATCGAAAAAGAGAGATGAGTTAGTATATGTTCTAAAGTCGCAAATATCATAAAAAGGGGGCCCATTACAGAATTGAAATCGGGAATTAAATACATTATAGGACCATTGTGTCTCTTTTTTTTTTTTTTAGAGTATGCCGCCACTCGGACTCGAACCGAGATGCTCTAGCACTGCTTCCTAAGAGCAGCGTGTCTACCGATTTCACCATAGCGGCTTACTTGAAATAATAATAGTCGATTCGTGTTAAATCGTCTAGATCTAGATTTAAGGATTCAATATAGTTTAGGAAACATTAGAATTGATGAGTAAGAACTTCTTTAATTTTAATAAAGGGATCTTTGAATTTTAAATAATTTTTAGTTAATTGTTAGTTCAGTTCTATACGAAGTGAAGTAAAGAGTATTATAAATAAGATTTCTGCTACTTTCTTATTCGATTGGAATCCAATCAATTAATCAATTAATTTCGCAATGAGCTAGATAATTACTACAAAAAAATTCACTATCACTCACTATCACTATATTATAATAACTAACTATAATAAAATAACTAGGTTTTTTTGAGTTGATTTATTGATATATACTACGATCCATATTGGACTGTTTTGGTATAACCTTTTTTTTTCTTAATGATATAGTTACAAATTGCCAGAATAGATAATAGTTATCGTCGTAAAATGATTTAAAATATCATATTCCTCTTTTATTTTAATAAATATCTTTCTTTAGTCAATATAATTTAGTCAATATAAATAGAGATAAGATAATAATGGGTGAATCGGAAACAATTATAATTATAAGAAAAAAATGAAAATTTGTTTTTTTTTATGGAACATACATATAAATATGCGTGGATAATACCTTTTCTTCCACTTCCCGTTACTATGTTAATAGGATTTGGACTTCTGCTTATTCCAACAGCAACAAAAAATATTCGTCGTATGTGGGCTTTTTCGAGTGTTTTGATGTTAAGTATAGCTATGGCGTTTTCGGTCAATCTGTCTATTCAGCAAATAAATGGAAATTTTATCCATCAATATCTATGGTCTTGGACCATCAATAATGATTTTTCTTTAGAGTTTGGGCATTTGATTGATCCACTTACTTCTATTATGTCAATATTAATTACTACTGTTGGAATCATGGTTCTTATTTATAGTGACAATTATATGTCGCACGATCAAGGATATTTGAGATTTTTTGCTTATCTGAGTTTTTTCAATGCTTCTATGTTGGGATTAGTTACTAGTTCCAATTTGATACAAATTTATATTTTTTGGGAACTTGTAGGAATGTGTTCGTATTTATTAATAGGTTTTTGGTTCACACGACCAATTGCAGCGAGTGCTTGTCAAAAAGCTTTTGTAACCAATCGCATAGGGGATTTTGGTTTATTATTAGGAATTTTAGGATTTTATTGGATAACTGGTAGTTTAGAATTTCGAGATCTATTCGAAATAGCTAATAACTTGGTTCATAATAATCAAGTCAATTCCTTATTTGCTATTCTATGTGCTTCTTTTTTATTTGTCGGTGCAATTGCTAAATCTGCACAATTCCCCCTTCACATATGGTTACCTGATGCTATGGAAGGACCCACTCCGATTTCCGCTCTTATACATGCTGCAACTATGGTAGCAGCAGGAATTTTTCTTGTAGCTCGACTTCTTCCTCTTTTCATAGTTATACCTTACATAATGAATCTCATTTCTTTAATAGGCGTAATAACAGTACTATTAGGAGCCACTTTGGCTCTTGCTCAAAAAGACATTAAAAGAAGTTTAGCTTATTCTACAATGTCTCAATTGGGTTATATTATGTTAGCTCTAGGTATAGGTTCTTATCGAGCCGCTTTATTCCATTTGATTACTCATGCCTATTCGAAAGCCTTATTGTTTTTAGGATCCGGATCCATTATTCATTCAATGGAACCTATTGTTGGATATTCACCAGAGAAAAGTCAAAATATGGTTCTTATGGGTGGTTTAACCAAATATGTTCCGATTACAAGAATTACTTTTTTATTAGGTACACTCTCTCTTTGTGGTATTCCGCCTCTTGCTTGTTTTTGGTCAAAAGACGAAATTCTTAATGATAGTTGGTTGTATTCACCAACTTTCGCAATAATAGCTTCCTTTACAGCAGGATTAACTGCATTTTATATGTTTCGTATGTATTTACTTACTTTTGATGGGCATTTGCGCATTTATTTTCAAAATTACAGTAGCGCTAAAAATAGTTCTTTCTATTCAATCTCGTTATGGGGAAAAGAAACATCCAAAGTAATCAATAGAAATTCACTTTTAAAAAATTTCTCAAAAATCAATAATAAAGTCTCTTTTTTTTCAAAAGATACATATCAAATTGATGATAATGTAAGAAAAAGAAATGGTATACGATACTTTAGTACTTACTTTCGAAATAAATACATTTATACCTATCCTCATGAGTCGGACAATACCATGTTATTTCCTCTGCTTGTATTGGTACTATTTACTTTATTCGTTGGATCAATAGGAATTAATTTTGATCGAGGAGTAATGGATTTTGATATATTATCGAAATGGTTAACTCCGTCCACAAATTTTTTCCATCAAAATTCGAATGATTCCTCGGATTGGTATGATTTTCTGAAAAATGCAGTTTTTTCGGTAAGTATAGCCTTTTTTGGATTATTTATAGCATCCATTTTATATGGATCCGCTTATTCATCTCTCCAGAATTTCGTCTTAATCAATTCATTTGTAAAGAAGAAGAACCCCAATAGAATCATTTTGGACCGAATAAAAAATGTGATATACAATTGGTCATATAATCGCGGTTACATAGATATTTCTTATACTAGAATTTTTACTGTGGGTATACGAAGATTAGCTGAACTAATTCATTTTTTTGATAGACATATAATTGATGGAATTATAAATGGGGTTGGACTTGCTGGTTTCTTTATGGGGGAAGGGGTCAAATATATGGGGGGGGGTCGAGTCTCCTCTTACCTATTCTTATATTTATCTTATGTATCAATCTTTTTGTTAATTTTTTTATTTTTAAAATTTTAGTTTAGTTGTTTAGTTTTAGTATAGTTAAAATTTAGTATAGTATAAGTAAAGTATATTAGTTTAGTATATTAAAAATGAAATAAAAAAAAATAGTTAAGTTTAAGTTATTTTAAGTTATGTTATATATGTTATATTATACATAATCTGATCCTTTTTTCTAGCATATCTAAAGCAAGAGATCCCTTCTCTTTTTCTAGAATTTTTATTCGACTTATCAATTCATTGTTCAAGTTGTTTTTTTTTTGTTCATTGGTATAAACCCAATAATTATACAGGTCTTCGTGGGATACTTTTTCTGTCGTGTACAAAGACATTTTCCGTTCTATCATTTCTGAAAAAGTCGATAAACTGGGTGGATATGTAAAAGATATTATTTGTTTTCCATCACTTGTGCATGTATAAAAAAAATATTGTGACATTTCATTTCGTACAGCATTTTCAAATCGATCATTTTTTATATATCTCAATGGGCGATTCCATCTTTGATAATCGAAAAGAAAAGTTACAAGAGGTTTTCCCAATTCCCAATTGGTATCAAGATAAGAATCTTCGTAAACTGGGCTATCTTTGTCTTCTTCGGTGGATCCCTCTTGTTCCTGTTTAGTCTTCTTCGTTTCGTAAGTTGTTTCTACATCGCTTTCTTCCTTTCTTTCTCCCCTTTCTTCCGTTTCTGAGGTTTCTTTCAGTTTCTTAGTGACAATAGGCGACGGCATTCTGCCTAAATAGTAGACACAGGTGATAAATAAGAGAATACGAAAGATTCGAGCCATAGAATTTCTCAATTCTGACACAAGGTACTTATTAGATCGAATCAAATGATTTTGCCGTATCCAGAATAATACCAATCCAATCCATTTCATGAATAAAATGTGACCAATTAACCAACCAACAAAACTACTTGTTACAAATAACATCTTGTTGTTGCATCGAAACATATAAATGTTGACTAATCTGGCTAACGTTGAACTTGGTAAAATGAAATGGTTGAATAATTGAAAAATTAGATTATTCAGGAATACACATTGAATGCTGAGATTACGCATTGAATTTCTGGTAGTAGATCCATAATCAAAAAAGTTTTTGTGATTGTTCCAGAAGAAATGAAACAAAAGATACGGTAGAACTAGGACAGTTATTGTATGAGGTCTACCCAATGCTAGATGCAGAGGC